GATTGATTAGATTGGAGTTGACAAACAATGAATAACAATATTATTCTTTAGTAGTATCGAATAGAAATCAAAATGGGGCGTGGCCAAGTGGTAAGGCAACGGGTTTTGGTCCCGCCATTCGGAGGTTCGAATCCTTCCGTCCCAGGGCATATTCATTCTATTAGAATAGAATAAAGATTTTGTTGAATGGGGTTCTGTTTAAAGTCTAATGTTAGACGGAATATGTTTCTTGCTTCTTATTTTTATCTTTTATGTATGAATCATATCTTTTTTACACAAACTGAATTGAATCGAGTTCAAATGACACGCAGATGTAATTGACTCTATTTCTTATCCAGGGAAAATGGGAACATGGATTCCAAGAGTTTGAATTCAAAAAAAAAAAAGTCGGGTGGTCTTTTCATCATATGCCCAACCCCGTCTTGTTTCGGGAAGTTAGTTATTTAGAAAAACATTCCGTCCCATATTGATTTTCTATTTTCTCAATATTTGAATTTTCAAGGATCCTATCTATTATTCCCTATCCCGTAAACTAATTATTTATGAATTTTTCTATAGATTTCTGAATTCTAACTATTTTGGTACTAATGAAATTCATTCAAACTCAATAGGATTAATTCTCTTAAGGGTTAGACTAAAATAAAAAATAGGGGCAACTTAATCTGGACTTGTTTGGGTTTGTACCTAGCCAGTCCGCATCCCAGATCATAATTCCCATTTAGATTTCTGTTATGCCCCATTATTCCCGGGGGGGGCGAATACATTAACCGAAGTTATTAAAATTTCCGTGTCCGCCTGAATTGCATTAACAAAAATCAAGTTATATATGTAATTATGTATCACCCGATGTATTTTCTTTGAATCTCGTTTTTTTAAGTATTTCGCGTTTGGCCCTAATGAATAATTGTAAATTTATGTAACACTTGAGAAGGGAGTGTTTTATATCTTTTATTATCTTTTATTCACTTTCTATTCTATTATGGCAAGATTAGATTAACGAAATCTTGCTGAACCCTACAGCTTAAACAAAATACATATAAAATGAGGAAATGTTTGGCGTCTATGTATGTATCCTTCTATTCGATTTTTGTGAAAAAGGTTTTTGATCCCTTCAATTTTCAAATTGAAATATTTATTAGTCTATTATTAAATTCTTTTTATTTTTAATTAATTAAGAGCACTTGCTAAAACTTCTTCAGAAAACCCTTTACCGATCTATAGCTATATATAGAATCTCTATTCTATATTATATATTATAGAAGAAGGGGATATAGATTACGATGTCTATGAACCAATGACTATTCATGATTCCATAATTGAATCAATTCCATACTGGTTCCAAATTAGAGGAATGTTATGGTAAAACTTCGTTTGAAACGATGTGGTAGAAAGCAACGTGCGACTTGAAGGACATGATCCATTGTGGATTCTTTCTTATCCGCCATTTTCGATTTCTATAGGAATGAAGGTGCTCTTGACTCGACATCAGTTGGTAATCTAAATAGTCCACGATGGAGCTCGAGTAGAAAGTATTAATTCATTTCTCAGGACAAGAATCTAGGGTTAATGCAAATCAATAAATTGGAACAACTTCGTGAATATATCTTCGATATAGAAATCGAAGGGATCCCATTCGAGCAAGTTTCCAATTCAAAAGGAAAATTTGTTGGAATTAATCAAACCCTTTTGATCCAAAGTGTATCACGCGGGAATCAATCGTCCGTAGGATTCTTTGATAGAAGGAAATCACAAAAAGGGGTATGTTGCTGCCATTTTGAAAGGATTAAGAAGCACCGAAGTAATGCCTAAACCCAATGATTTAAAACAAAGATAAGGGATCCCAGAACAAGGAAACACCGTTTTAATCGTCTCACTAACTGGGCCAGACTTAAGAATCAAAATAGATTTTAACCGAGACAAACAAAAAAGGGGTAAAGACCACTCAATAAATGAAATTGCCTAACGATTTTCTTTTGAATTATTTGAGAGTTATCTAACTTGAGTTATGAGTACGAATGGTTTCTTTTTCATTTTAAGGAAGGAAGAAGAAAAAAAAAAGACTTAAATCAGAGTCTAATTAATTTGATGATTTTATGGAACCTTTTATCATTTATGTCATTTATTCGAATTCCATACCATAGATAAAACTTAAAATCCAATTCTTTTTTCTCGAGCCGTACGAGGAGAAAACTTCCTATACGTTTCTAGGGGGGGTGTATTGTTCATCTACATCTATCTCAATGAGTCGTCTATCGAATTGTTGCAATTGATGTTCGATCCCGAAGAGAAGGAAAAGATCTTCAGAAAGTAGGTTTTTATGATCCGATAAAGAATCAAACTTATTTAAACGTTCCTGCTATTCTCTATTTCCTTGAAAAGGGTGCTCAACCTACAGGAACTGTTCAGGATATTTTAAAAAGGGTGGGGGTTTTTAAGGAACTTCATCCTAATCAAACGAAATTCAATTAAGGAAATACAAAAAAGGAGGGGGGTAGTGATT